TATTGGCCTCACTTAAGCTTGAGGAGGTAGCCGCTGTGAGCCAACTCAAAGTGAGCGTGCCCGATCGTATACGAGAGGGACTTGATAAGGATCCCATAGCCAAGGGCCTAATGGACTTAGCACGAGAAGGCTAAGTAAGCTCCGCCCCCCTTACTATTCTAATATTATTACAATTTTCCAACATAGGGGAGGAATAGTTTATTCCAATCCTATATCATTTGTTGATAGATAGGGCGGAGAGCCCCCTGACGAGAGAGGTCTTTAAGGATATTGTGGAGAGAGCAGAGGCTCTCGCTTTTTCTTCTCGCTAACGATCGGCATTCTTTTCTTCCTCATTCCGGCATGATCAAAGAAGCTATGGCTGACCTGGCCCCCTTTGAAGACAAGACCTTCCTTTTTCTTTCTGTGCTTTTCAGTTTTATAATTGGGAATGAACCCCCTCTGCTCCTCTTTCTTTCCTAGCGCACTGCTTTATTGCGCGCATTTGATGCGCTATTGAATAACATTCCTATAAGTGGTCAAACTATCTCCCCATCTCAAGGAGGTCCTCTACTTTGGTTGGCTAGTCGATCTTCCTCTCTCCGAATTGACATTTTGATCACCCTCGTTGTACTTACTCTTTCGAAGGATCACCCGTTAAAGCAGCTTTTTCTTGAACCTTTAATCTCTCCACATCACTCTTAGGGATTCGAGTGAAGCAGCGGACAATACGACAGAGCAAAAGCTAGCTACTTTTTTTTTAATATTTCTTTCCTGCTTGAAGCTACGGCATCCCACCGATCCTAATCCGAAAGGGTGAGTTGATGCTAGGCTAGGGTGGTGCCTTACCCTGATTGCTCAGTTGTTAACTGAGCTAAACCATTCCCTTTTGAAAAAAAGATGGATTTGCCCACGGAGCGGTGAAATTACTTTCTTTCGAGTGATTTTATTCATCAATAGGGGACCATCCCATACCATAGGAAGTTGCTTCTTGGAATGCCGTCGTTCAAGCACAGGCTGACCACTGATTCAATCTTCAAACCAAAAGCCAAATCTTGCTACTAGAAAACCGAAGGAGCACACAAAGCAAACGAAGGGACTCACCAACGAATCAAGCTGAACACATCTTTGATCCACTCTACGAACTGAAAGCGAGATCTTGCAAAACAACCACGCAACGCCCGGATCTGCAAGAATGGCTATGTAGGTAAGGGGATCAGCGCTATGATCGCTTTGAGTTCTGCTTGAAATGTGTATGCTTACGTACGAGTTGCTATTCGGCCGTAGATCGGGTTCTGGGTTCTTCCCTCGAACTCCCTGAGTGGTATTTCGTAATGTAAAGCTAGTCTAAAGTAGATTCAGGATCAGGGTGGTGGGTGGGGTAAGAAGGTAGATGATAATAAAAAATTCTTTATCCTATTCTGCTAATTCTCTTCTTGTTGCACCATGTCCAAGCTTGACGATAGCAGTAGAACAAAAGTCACCATCGGACTCAAAGAATGAACCTTCCTTCCAAGATGTATGTCGTCCGACCCAACTTCAGACTCTTTCTTCCTGACCTATTTAACTCTCTGGCCGCAGTTATTTAGGCGGTATCCCGAGATTGAAGAGATCGAATTCCTCACGGGAACACACGAAACAAAGATATGAACTAGGTAAATAGAAATGGAAAAGAGATGTTTCCATTTCATCAAAATCATAAGCTTTTTCTACATCCATATGATCTACTAAAGTAGATCGGTATTGCCCATATAATGAAAGCAGATCTTGGTCCATGGAGTCCCAAGAAGGTAAGAACTCCAACCTGTCCGATGCTTCTTCGGCCAAATACGATATACAAGTGGGACCTGCACTATGAGCAAGCTGTGCGAAAAACCGCTTCTTTTTTCCGGTTTCGCACCAACTTGGGCGAAATGGGGTTCTACCGGGAAACCATGGATTTTTTAGTTTTCGCCATTGGTTACTGGTCGAGCCACTGGAATGGAATGAGATAAGAATCTCTGGAGATCTTTCCTCTCCACTTACTCGTAACAGGCTTTCCCTCTGTAGAAGACTTCTTCCGAATGGCATAATTGTCCTATTTTTTCCTCGATCTTCAAAGAAGACTGACTCCCCCTTCTCCTCTTTCATCGTCGTTGGTCCTTCTTTCACTAATGATCTCACCATTTTTTAGTAGTTCGCGCGAACGCGCGAGGGACTATCCTTTTTATCGCTTGCGCTTGCTTTTCACTCTCAAGGAAACGGTCTCTCTCTTCTATAAAGCGAAGCAAAGCGCATGGCGCTGAAGTGAAGAAAGCTCAATAAACACACACGAACACGATGCGCATAAATGAGACCGCTGATCATTTCATAAAACATATATGCTTGACCTTTCGCGATGCTTTTTTGGGGCGACCCACCAACCCAGCGATCGATGACAGAATGGTACGAACAAATAAAAGTCATTGGATTTGGTAGTTCTCCATTGACTTCTCTCTTTTCCCCTTTGCATATGTTCCTAAATGGGTGTGCGCCCCCAAGGGCCGGCCTCCCACTCTCTTATGCAGCATTTATTAGCTTGGCTGAGTTGGGTGGATCGTGCAATAAGCCTCTCTCGACTATCCCTTTCTCATACGTCTTTATGAAAGCCTCTCGCCTTTCGAGATCCGGTCCATCATCAACTCAGTCAGATCTTCTTGTTTGCTTGCTTTGATTAGGCTTCCTTTAACGGATTTGATCGGCATTTCGTGCCTGCAGCCCTGCTGGTTGTATCGCCCCGTACACCTCTTTTAACTAACTAAAAGCTTGGGCTTCTTCTGCGTTAAAAAGCTTGCTTCTCTTTTCTTGAAATATCTTTTTCGTAGAGTCAGGTCAGACATTCGCATCTTCTTCTACTAAATACCCAGAATCCTACCTCTATCCATAAGAATGGAAAGGTTTTCTAGTCGTACCTCTATTGATACGAGGGGCTGCTCCACTCTTCTATTGGTTTAGTGCGAAGGGCTGCCCTACATTCCTATTGGCACGAGGCAGTAGCCGCCGTTACCCGTTTTGGCCGAGAAGTCTTTTAAGATATCTCATAAGCAACTGAACTACCCTACGAGCAGCCAAAACAAAAGAAAGACTGCTAACAGCCTCTCGCCGGGAACTTATGTGAAAGAGAAGAGCAAACAAGAAAATCCGAGCTAGGTGGTCATAACGAAGTACGTTGGGAAACGGATTGCCATAATAGACAGTTGGTACGGAATCATTGAAATGAGGAGACACGTAGACTGCTCGAAGTGCGGGAAGTGCCTTTATTTACTAATCTAATTTAGGCCCGCAAGGGTAAGGGTACGACCAATCCATCTGCATCTGCTCCCCCTCTTCCATTCGTTGATCGAACTGCCGATGGTCGGGGGCGAAGAAACTCATTCTCATGCTCATGTGGTGGTTACAATTCAACCTACCCTTTTATCTTAATATCGAAAAATCCCTCCACTTTCACTCGTTATAGTATGATGAAAAAGCTCTCAAGCCACAGCCATTAGATGAAGAAGTTACTCCCTCTTATTAATTTAGTACGGAAGAGGACTACCCTACATCCCTTTGGCGCAAAGCGGCTGCCGCTGTCTGCTCCAGTCGAAATCTCTTTTGGGCTCATGAATAGAGGAAAGAGGATATCTCCCGTAAACCCAATAAATAATAGCTGGGATTGCCCGGTTTCTCTTCTAGTAAATAACCTTCGGAAAGAAAGCATTCCTCCCTCTCGCCTGCATCTGAGGGACTGGGCTCTAACCCAATAACTGAGCCTGCGTCAAGCTAGTTAAATCTTTAGAGGGGCCCTTTTGCCTAATACTAGGCCTACATTCTAGAAAGCAGGCACCGCTGCAACAGAAGAAAAGAAGGATCAACCAAATCCCCACCGACCGGTGAATGGAAGCGAGGGGCGAAGCAACTACTCAATAAGCAACAAAATTGATCTGCAAGCCATCATATATACATCATAAAGTTCCTAAGGCTACGCCCGGAGAAGACATGTACGGGAAAGCTGCCTCCCTTTGGTCAGCAGATGAAGGAGCCGGCCCCACAAGGTATGCATTTTCGGATTTTGCTGCAAGAGATGCTTCAGACTTGCTAATGTAATGGATTTGAATTCCTCTAATTGAGCCACAAAAACCCCAGTCCTTTTCATAGGATTTCGTATAATCCGGCACAGGAGATCTCAAAGCTACAACTAACCTCACGAAGATCAGGAAAAGATTCTAATTCCAGGTTTCTAGGCGGTGAACCGCTCTACTTTCTATAAAATTACTTGGGCTCGATCCAACATCAGGATGACCCGACAGGCCGAGCACGTCAACAACTTAATCACGACTTTGTGACCGGGGAAACAAGAGCTAGACTTCGGCAAAGGTCCCAATATCTATAGAATATGAATTTCTTGGAATTAAGTTTCCTTTACCAGTCTGTGTGCGAGATGCCCGGCAAACAAATATAATAAGGGTCGGTCGGTTCAGCATCTCAAGTGGTTGCTTCTTTCGATGTCCATGTGCCAATGCCAGGTTGGATCGGTCGAGACACTTGAATCTTAACTAGCTCCGTTTGCGTTGGATCAGCCTACTTCATGCACGAGCGGAAGACCTCCCCTGCCTTCCTAATAGGAACTAAAGGTACTGCGAAACCAGTCTACCTACCCGCTTGAAGATCCGGCAAGAACGGAGTGAACAAAATAGCTTGACTGCCTCGGAGATTAGAGTTATGATCTTTACACCTTCATTTGTGGGATCAGATCAGATGATGGGTCCAGAAGAGGGGCAAGCACGACTCTCTAAGGCATGGCGCCAAGCAAGACCCATCAAAAACCGATACCCAAATCTGTCTCGAATCAATATCCGAAGCTGACCTCGTCAATACGTGTTACACAAACGACGCATCGAACGAACAAGTAAGCGAATAGGGACCGGGTTCCTCGGGCAGCAAGCTGGCGAATCTAATAACTTTGATTCCTCATTCGATCAGTTGCGCTAACCCTGATTCCCCTCTTTCCTTTCCCTGGTTCG